AACATAATTCTTGTTCGCTTACTCAGAAGCCAGCGCTCACCTGNGTAGGCGCTGGCTTGCCTTGAGGCAATTATTGCCACCTTAGCATCTTCAGTGCTATGCTCTAAAGATAAGCTATCAATGCTTTATAGTTGGGAAAAGACCAGTAAAGAAAATAAAATTAAAATAATAAAAAAATTAAATGACTTAATTTGAACTTTCTGGTTTATAGTAGAAATATTTTGACTTATCGTAGCTGCTCCCTGTCCTCCTAAAATTTCTAGCCATCCTATATCAATTGATTTTATTAAATTAGTTCCTAATATCATAGAAAATTTAGTTAAAGGTTGGGCTGAGATTGGTGCTAAAAATCATATAGTTGAGAAAAAGAATTTTATTTTATTTATATTTACAGCTCTAAAATTTGTATCTCATGAAATGAAGGCAACAAATATGCCTGTTAAAATAACTGTTGTTGTTAAACCCTTTAAAAAAAATGGAAGAACAAAAGGTGTGGGCCTAAATACTAAAAATACATCTTGAAATAGAAAACCTGCAATAATAGCTGCAGTTGTCAAGATAGTCACAGCTCAATTTACGTAGGGATCTTTTTCTTGTTTTCTGTGATATGGCGAATTTTTCATATAACCTCAAAGGGAACAAAAAGATAATCGAAAAGAATAAGCCGCTGTTATTCCTGTAGCTAAAAAAATAAGAAGCACCATTAGGGAGTTAGTTGGGTCATTTAAAGAAAATTCTAAAATTAAATCTTTTGAGTAAAAGCCTCTTAAAAAAGGAGCTCCACATAAAGATAAATTAGCAATATTTATACATCTAATGGTAAGGGGGGCTTGTGAAAATAAGAGGCCTATATGCCGGATGTCTTGAGTATTTGATCTATTATGGATAATCATACCTGCACATAAAAATAATAAAGCTTTAAATAAAGCATGAGTATAAAGATGAAATAGAGCTAAATAAGGTATTCCTATCCCCAATCTTATTATTATTACCCCTAATTGTCTTAATGTTGATAAGGCAATAATTTTTTTTAAGTCATTTTCATAATTTGCTCCAATTCCTGCCATTAAAAGAGTTAAAACAGAAATAAATAACAACATTGTCTTAAATCCGGGAATTGATGATAAAAAAGGGAAAAAACGAATAATGAGAAAAACACCAGCCGTAACAAGGGTAGAAGAGTGAACTAGAGCAGAAACAGGGGTGGGTGCTGCTATAGCAGCAGGCAATCATCTTGAAAAAGGAATCTGAGCACTTTTTGTTATAGCTGCAATAGTAATAGCTAATGCAATTCATAAATTTATGTGGGAATCTCATATTGAGGTAATTGATCAGTGCCCTTGGAGAACAAGCAAACCAATTGAAATAAGAATTATAACGTCTCCAATTCGATTTGCTAGAACTGTTAGTATCCCGGCTCCTAGTGATTTTATATTTTGGTAATAAATAACTAGAACAAAAGATACGATACCTAGACCATCCCAACCTAGCAATAATGCAGGTAAACTAGGAATAAAAACTAAGAGATTTATAGATATCACAAACAATATTACTAGTCAGGTAAATCGTTTTAAAAAAGGGTCATGTGATATATATCTAGATGAGAACATTATAACACAGCCTGAAATTAAACATACAACGTTTCTAAAACTTAATCTAACAGGGTCTAAAATAAATATAAATGTTATTGCACAAGATCTAACCTGAATAATATTTCATTCAAAAATAATTCTTTGCTCATTTATAATAAAAACTAAAGTTACAGGCAATAGTATAAGGCTGTAAGTAATGAGAAATAAAGAACTAATAGAAGAAGATTTTAGTTTTATAAACATGGTCAAGTGAAATCAATTTTCATCTTCAAATCCACAGGCTGATATTTTAGCTAAACTAACTTGACTTAAATTCATATGTAAAGTAATTCTGTTTTAAGAATTAAGAGATTACCGGGAATTCAGTGTAAAAGAAATAGAAGAAATCCAGGAGTTTTAAATTGTCTAAAAGGCTTAATAAATTTGGGACTGCCTCCATGCTGAATTGCAGTAAAAAGATATATGCTATATAAAGCAGCTAGAAAACTTATTAACCCAAGGGGAATTAAATAGTATATAGAACTAAAAATAGTTGAAGGAAAGATTATAATCTCTCCTAATAAATTAATACTTGGAGGAGCCGCTATATTTATAATACAGAAAAAAAATCATCATATAGTAACTATTGGTAATAGCATTAATATTCCTTTACTTAAAAATAAGCTTCGAGTATGCGTTTTTTCATATGTGTAGTTTGCTAAGGCAAAAAGAGCTGAAGAGCAAAATCCATGCGAGAGCATTAGAACTAAGGCTCCTCCCCATCCTCAAGAACTATTTGAAAAAGCTCCTGCTAGCATTAGGGACATATGACCAATAGAAGAATAAGCAATTAAAGACTTTAAGTCAATTTGTCGAAAACAAATAATACTTGTAAGAACACCTCCTCAAATTGCTAATGAAAAAATTAAAACCAAACTTTGTAAAGAAATAAAGTTAAAATACTGATAAAAACGCAGAATACCATAGCCCCCTAATTTTAACAAAATAGCAGCTAAAACTATGGAACCAGCTACAGGAGCTTCTACATGAGCTTTAGGTAGTCATAAATGTACTATAAATATCGGAAGTTTTACTAAAAAAGCAGTAAATGTTAGGAAAACTAGAAAGTTTCAGCTTCATGTTCTCATTGTCCTAATTGCATGGATCCGTAATATATTGACTAATAGCATTTCGTTTATAGCTAATTTTTGTGATACTCATAGAATTGTAAATAGCAAAGGGAGTGACGCAGCTACAGTATAAATTATTATGTATATGCCTGCTTGTAGGCGCTCTGGCTGATATCCCCAGCCTAAAATCAAAAGTAATGTAGGAATTAAAGATGCTTCAAATATAAAATAAAATAATAATCTTCTAGATGAAACAAAGGTCACAATTAAAATTAAGTTTAAAAGTAATAAAAGTCTTGAAAACGTGTAATAGTTATTATTTCTTACTTTTACTCTTTGTTGACTGGCTAGTATTATTATTAAAGAAATCCATAATGTAAGTGAAATTAAAATTACAGACATTGAATCATAAGTTATAACTGAATTAATTCTTTCATATCTAAAAAAGGGAGTGAATAAGTGAATTATAGAAATCAAACTGCCAAAGGCCAATGACCACATTTTTTGGTACCAAGAAATATTTCTTATAGGGATTATAAGAAAAGTAGAACTTATTAATAACAAACCTAGCATTTATGAGTTGAAAATCTTGAAACGTAATCATTTCCTTCTCTGCGAATAATTGCTACTAGGATAGCAAGGCCAAGTCTTGCTTCACAAGCTCCTAAAGTAATTAAAATTAAAGCAGTTTGTCCTCTAAGTGTGATATTTGTAGATATACAAAACATTATAATAAATAAATTTATCGTAATAGCTTCTAATCTTAACAAGATTCTTAATAAGTGTTTATATTGTAAAGATAACGTTAATAAACCTATAAAAACTCCAAGTATTCTTAATAAACTTAAATAAAATGTTCTCATTTCATAGCAGCGATAATAGCTTAAAAAGAGTATTGGTCTTGTAAGCCAAAGGTGAAATTTTATTATTCTTGTCGCTTTAAGTTACTAAGTGAATTGAACACTTTAAATTTGTTTTCAAGACAAGTTGCCCCCAGGGAGTAACTAATATTATCCTAATAATCTAAAATTTTATCCCATATTTTTTGAGTTAGAGGATTAATGATGAAATATAGAAAATATAACCCTGTAAATACTTGACCAATTTGTTCATAAGGTGTTTCTACGGGGCATCTTCCAATTCAAGTTAAAATAAAAAAGATTCCAATAAATGATCAGAAAAGGATTTGATTGAGAGGATAGAATGCAGTAGATCGAAATTTTCTTTGGTGAGTAATAGGCAGAATAAATAAAATGGCAACTGATCCTGCAAGACCCAAAACCCCTCCTAACTTATTAGGAATAGAACGAAGAATGGCATAAGCGAAAAGAAAATATCATTCTGGCTGAATATGTACTGGGGTTACCAGAGGGTTAGCAGGAATAAAATTTTCAGGGTCTGTCAATAGCTGAGGAGAAAAAAGTGCAAGTATAGAAAGTAAAAATATAACTACAATGAATCCAACTAAATCTTTAAAAGTATAGTATGAATGAAAAGGAACTTTTTCTCCATCTCTATTTAATCCTAAAGGGTTATTAGATCCGGTTTCGTGTAAAAACAATATGTGTAAAATTCCTAACCCAGCAACAGCAAAGGGCAACAAAAAATGTAAAGCAAAAAAACGTGTAAGAGTGGCATTATCTACTGCAAATCCACCTCAGACCCATTCTACTAATATTTTTCCAAGATAGGGGACTGCCGATAATAAATTTGTAATAACAGTGGCACCTCAAAAAGACATTTGTCCTCAGGGTAAAACATAACCTAAAAAGGCTGTACCCATAATTAAAAAAAGCAAAATTACTCCTACATTTCAGGTATGAAGATATAAGTAAGACCCGTAATATATACCTCGGCCAATATGAAAATATAAACAAATAAAAAACCAAGATCCTCCATTAGCATGTAATGCTCGGAGAAGTCAACCGTAAGTTACATCACGACTAATATGCATAACGGAACTAAAAGCTAGGTCCACATGAGCTGTGTAGTGCATAGCAAGAAATAATCCAGTTACAATTTGGATAACTAAACATAAACCTAACAAAGAACCAAAATTTCATCAAACAGACAGGTTAGAAGGGGCTGGAAGATCTACAAATGCCCCGTTTACTACTTTTAAAACTGGGTGAACTTTTCGAATAGGACTTCGCATATATACAATTTTATTTATTGAAGGGGCGGAGAGAAGCATGCGTATAATAGCAAATTTTTACAACAACAATTAAATTAATTAATAAAATGGTTGCTAAGCCGATGATAATAGATGCTATTTGGGGCGAAACTATTTCAATACCATATATTTTTAAGAACTTAAGTTTTCTGAAAGAATTTAAATAACCAATTGAGGAGAGATCAATGAATCAATAAGTATAAAAGAATAATATAGATAAACTAAATATTAAGATAAAAAATAGGATAGGACTCCCCCTTCCGAATAATACATTAGGAGATAAAGCAGCTACATAAGCGAACATTACTAGTAAACCCCCTACATAAATTAAGAATAAAATATATCCATACCAAGAAGATAAAGTTAATGCACTTATAGCACATATTAATAGTGTTGATATCATAATAACTAAACCTAAACTTAAAGGTTGAGACATTAAAGGAAGTAGAAAAAGCCTAGAAAGTGTTATTCTAAAAATAATTAGAGTAGTCATTTCGAAATGTAGGATTAATTACCTAATCTTTAGCTTCCAATGCTAATATTTTTATTAAACTACAATTTCGAATTTGGTTAATAATAGATACAAGAAGCTAATATCCTGATTAATAATAAAAAAGACAATGAAGCTGGTAGAAATCCTTTTCATGTTAATCCTATCAATAAATCATAACGAAAACGAGGATATCTTCCACGAACTCAGATAAAGGCGAATGCAAAAAATAAAACTTTGAGCATAAATATTAAATCACTTTCTAATAGTACTATTGAACTTCCTCCAAAAAAAAGTAATGCAGAAAACAATCTTATGACTAAAATATTAGCATATTCAGCCAAAAAAATTAAAGCAAACCCCGCAGCTCCGTATTCAATATTAAAACCAGATACTAGTTCAGATTCTCCTTCAGCAAAGTCAAAAGGAGCTCGATTTGTTTCAGCTACACAAGTGACAAACCAAATCAAGGAAACAGGAATCATTAAAAATGTTAACCAAATAAACTGTTGGGATTCTTTAACTTCAATAAAGCTGAAGCTTCCTACAAGAAAAAGAGGAAATAATAGCACTAAAGCCATGCTAATTTCGTAAGAAATGGTTTGCGCAATAGCTCGTAAACTCCCTAATAGAGCATATTTAGAATTAGATGCTCATCCCGCAAGCAAAGTTCCATATACATTTATTCCCGAGACACACAGAAAAAACAAAATTCCTCATTTAAAATAAGTTGAAGAGTATAAACTAGGATAAAGCTGCCATAGTAATAATGCTAAGACAAACCTAAAGATAGGAGCTGCAAAATAAGGTGAATAATTTGCTATTGTTGGTTTAGCAATTTCTTTAGTTAAAAGTTTCGCAGCATCTGCAATAGGCTGAGGAAGGCCTATTAAACCCACTTTATTAGGTCCTTTTCGTAGCTGTATATAGCTAAGTCCTTTTCGTTCTAAAAGAGTAAAAAAAGCGACTGCCAATAAAATACAAATATAAGAAAATAAACATGAAAGGATAGAAATATACATTATAAAGAAAAGAAATTTCATCTTCATATTTAGGGCTTAAACCTAATGCACTTAATTCTGCCACCTTTATATTTTATCAAATAAAGGAGTTTCACCTATGTCTATTGATCCTAAATCAATTGCATTATCTTTGCTAATTTGATTGTGTTTATAATTTATTTAATTTTTCTTTATATTTCATCTGAATAAAACAAATATTTTGTAATAAATTGGTCCTTTCGTACTAAACTTATTTTAAAAATTGAAGATAGAAACTGACCTGGCTCACGCCGGTCTGAACTCAGATCACGTAGAATTTTAATGGTCGAACAGACCAACCCTTAAAGACGGCTGCATCTTTAGGATATTCTGGTCCAACATCGAGGTCACAAACCTTTTTTTCGATTAGAGCTCTCAAAAAAGATAATGCTGTTATCCCTACGGTAACTAATTCCTTTAATCAAAGCTTTTGGATCCTTACTTGGTTGTATTACTAAAATAAAGGAAGCTTTATTTGTTCCTTAGTCGCCCCAACCAAAATTTTTAATAACTAATTTTTTATATTATATTAAATATATAGAATTTATTAATTTCTTTCAAGCTCGATAGGGTCTTCTTGTCTTTCAATATTATATAGGCTTCTTCACCTATAAATAAAATTCTATTTAATTATAAAGAGACAGCTACATTCTTGTCAAACCATTCATACAAGCCTTCAATTATAAGGCAAATGATTATGCTACCTTTGCACGGTCAGAGTACCGCGGCCGTTGAAAAAATTCACTGGGCAGGTCCGACTCCTTATCTATATTTTACAAGGAGCCATGTTTTTGATAAACAGGCAGAATGTGAATTTGCCGAGTTCCTTTTTATAATTTTAATATAGTATTTATTTTTAAATTATTTTTCCTGATTTTTTAAAAAATATAGTTTATTAATACTCATTTTAACATAAGTTCAATTCATATTTAGGTTTCTGAATTTTCTTCTATAGATTGTTAGCAAATTTATTATATATATAAAAAATTAATGAAATTATAACAAAATCATATAATTATAGCTATTTTCAAGCTTAAATTTGATTTAAGAATATATATGCAATTTTATAACTTAATTTTCGAGCTTATCCTCAAAAATCTCCACAAACTAAGTATCTAGATTTTATGGTATAACTTAAATTCTAAAAATAGTTTGAAGCACTTATATGCCTTTAAAGAAGAACTAGCTATCATCTAATACGAATAAAATTTCATTTCTATTTTTAGTTCTAAGAAAATTTTTGCTACAATTAATCTTCTTTTTCTAATATATGGACTAAAAATAGCTCATTAGATTTCGAGATATTTATATATAAAATTTAAATCTAGTTAAACCATGATACAAAAGGTACAAATTTTAATTTTTTCTTTTATTTAATTAATTTCTTTCCTTCTCAGTACTAATTTAGAATATAAAATAATTTTTAATCACCTTTACTCATTTTATAAATGTTTTAAATTTGTTTTTAAATTTTATTACATATTACCTAGTATTATGTAAAAACAACTTACATCTAAGTATATTTTCAGTGTAAATGAAATGTATTTTAATTATACTATGTTTTTAGTCTAGGGACAATTTCCATTACCCCTGCTATGTTACGACTTATCTCATTTTTCAACGAGAGCGACGGGCGATGTGTGCACGTTTCAGAGCCTTATTCAAGATGTTTATATAATTTAATTTACTTTCAAGTCCTCCTTTATTATTATTTGTTCAAATAATTAGTTCGTGATTATAATTTAATAATTGTAACCCATCCTCACCTTTATATAGGTTGCACCTTGATCTGACGTTTAAACTTACATAGTTTTTTATGCTAACTTTTAAATTTTTAAAAGTTACCTGACGACGACGGTATACAAACTGAAAGCAAAAAAAGGCTAGGTATAGCGTGGATTGTCGATTATGAGACAGGTTCCCCTGAAAGGTCTAAAACACCGCCAAGCTCTTTGAGTTTTAAACTTTTATGGTTCATAGTACTCTGGTAAATATATTTAATTTGTGACCAAGAATAATGGGGTATCTAATCCCAGTTTCCCTCAAGGCTATCACAGCTTCAATACATAAGTTATAATAAAATTATGTGTTTATATTCAAATTCTACCTTTCTATAAACATTAAATAAACTTCCTAGAATTATTTAACTGTCTTTTTACCGTTAGAAATATGACTTAACTTTCTTGGTTTAACCGCGGATGCTGGCACCAAGTTGACCAAGCTTTGTGAACTAAATTAACTCAAGCTTTCGCTTCTTTTTTAACCTTCAGCACTGGTGTTAGCGGGACTTTTCAAGACATTATATAAATCTATAATATCTTAGAAGAAAAATAAATTTTAATCTTATATATCTAAAAATATCAAGTCTTCTACCTCGCTTCTTTCCAAAAAAACCATGTGTATTTTTTAGTTCTTAATCATATAAATAAGTCAGAGCCAAGCTTTATTATAAATAATATTTGACTTGATTACTTATTATAGAATGTTTAAAAGTATTCATTTTTTGTGTATAATATATGTTTTTATGGTGTACCGTTAGCACGTTAGATTTTCATTCTAAAAGAATAAAGTTACTTTATTAAAAATAATCTTTTGAGTATGAGTATAGTACACTTGCCTTCCAAGCAAGAAGATTAATAAAATTTAAAAAAGATACTTACAAAGCGGTGTATGGGCACAAAGAATTTTGATTTCTTAAGAGAGGTTCAGAACCTCCTGGTAAGGTTTTAAGTTAAAAAAACTATAAGCCTTCAAAGCTTAAAATGAAGAAATATCTTTAAACCTTGCGCACTATAGTTTATAAAAAACATTGACCTGCAAAATCAAGAAAGGAGAAACAGTCCTAGTGTGTTTGTTTGGTGGCTGAGGTTGAAGCGATAGACTGTAGATCTATTAACGGAGTTAATTCTTCCCAACAAACTGTAAAATAAGCTAAAGATAAGCTATTGGGTTCATACCCCAAAAATGAATAATTAATTCTTTTACAATATTAATTTTATATACAAGTAATACTTACCTTAATGAGGATGCTCATCTGAGTAAAGAGTAATTAATAAACAAAAAATATAAGCTTGAATAAGACTAATACCAAATTCAAAAATCGTGTATAGTACTTGAATCGAAAGTAGTATTAATATAGAAAAAACAGATGATATAAAAAATCTGGCAGTTAAATAATTTCCAATTAATGTTAAAACGATATGCCCTGCTCTTATATTTGCTGTAAGTCGAACTGAAAGGGTAATAGGGCGTACTAAAATTCTAACTGTCTCAATAATAACTAAAAATGGATTTAAAGGGGCTGGAGCCCCTATTGGTAAAAGGCCTGCAACCACAGATCTAGGATTAAAAAAAATTGCAGAAATAATTAAAGTTAACCACAACGGTATACCTAATGATAGTGAAACAGCTAGATGTCTAGTTGCTCTAAAAACATAAGGAATTAAACCTCTTAAATTTATTACGATTAAAAATAAAAATAATCCGGCAATAATGTTTATAAATCCTCCTATATTTATACCATATGAACGAAACACCTGAGAAGATCCTGTATCTTTAAATGTTCAAATAATTCTAGATCACCGTGGGGATATAACTCAATAAGAAGAGCTAAAAAGAATGATTGTAAGTAGGGAAAAAAGCCATATTAATACGTAAAAAGATATAAAAACTTGATTATTATCGTCGAAGGAAGAAAAAATGTCTACAAGCATTCTTATCAATTTCATTTATTTTCTTTAGGATTAACTAGAGAACTAGAACTTTCACTTCGAAAGAAAACTTTTCTAGATCACCAAATTAACACAGATATAGCAAAAACTGCGGATCAAAATAAAATAAATAATAAAACTCAATTTAAGGGGGATAACTGAGGCATGCAAAAAGTACTAAGTGTAAGTAGTAACGTAAGGCTGACAACCTTATATTATAAATTTAACTAACTTTTTATTCTGAAACTTTAACAACCCATTCCATGAAATTTTTTAAAGGGACTGCTTCAACTACGATAGGTATAAATGAATGATTAGCTCCACAAATCTCAGAACACTGTCCATAAAATACTCCAGGATACTTAATAAAAAATCCTAATTGATTTAATCGCCCCGGAACTGCATCTACCTTTACACCTAATGATGGGACAGTTCATGAATGAATAACATCTGCAGATGTTACTAATACACGAATATCCGTTTGAGTGGGTAGTACCATTCGGTGATCCACTTCCAGTAAGCGAAAATCCCCCGGTTCTAGCTCATTAGATGGAATTATGTATGAATCAAATTCAATACTAGGGAAGTCTGAATATTCATAACTTCAATATCATTGATGCCCAATACTTTTTACACTAAGATTACAGTTACCTACCTCATCTAAGAGATATAGTAAACGTAACGAAGGCAAAGCTAAAAAAACTAAAATAACAGCAGGGATAACAGTTCAAATAGTTTCAATTTCTTGCCCTTCAACTAGTGAACGACATGTATATTTATTTATTATAAGAGAAAAAGCAGCATATCCCACCAAGCTAATAATTATAATCAAAATTATTATAGCATGATCATGAAAAAAAATTAATTCTTCTATTAATGGAGCTGCTGCATCTTGAAATCCTAATTGTCCTCATAGACTCATATCATATTTTAAATGCTAGCATCTAGATACTAAGCTACTAATGCACCAGTTTCAGGTGAATTATGAAAATCAGTAGGTAAAATATTGTCTCATTCTAATGCGGTACTTAAGTGAGTTCTTCATACTACACTTCGTTGTGATACTAAAGCTTCTCATACAATAACCATAAAGTACAACACAGCTACAAAAGAAATTATAGACCCCACTGAAGAAATTACATTTCATTTAGTATAACAATCAGGATAATCTGAATATCGTCGAGGTATACCTCTAAGACCTAAGAAATGTTGAGGGAAAAAAGTCACATTTACACCAATAAATATAATATAAAAATGAGCTTTTGTTCATCGACTGTGCAATGTTACCCCTCTTAAAAGAGGAAATCAATAATTAAAAGCACCAAATAAGGCGAATACAGCACCCATAGAAAGTACGTAATGGAAATGAGCTACTACATAATATGTATCATGCAACATAATATCTAAAGAAGAATTTGATAATACAATTCCTGTAAGACCCCCAACAGTAAATAGAAAAATGAAACCAAGTGCCCAAAGTATAGGTGTTTCATATTTAATTTTAGCTCCATGGATAGTAGCGAGTCAACTAAATACTTTAATACCTGTAGGCACAGCAATAATTATTGTAGCTGCTGTAAAATAAGCTCGTGTGTCTACGTCCATTCCAACTGTAAATATATGATGTGCTCAGACAATAAAACCTAAAACCCCAATAGCTAACATAGCATAAATTATACCTAAAGTCCCAAATGTTTCTTTTTTTGCCGAATAATGTCTAACAATGTGAGAGATTATACCAAAGCCCGGAAGAATTAAAATATATACTTCGGGATGACCAAAAAATCAAAACAAATGTTGGTATAAAATGGGATCACCACCTCCAGCTGGATCAAAAAAAGCTGTATTAAAATTTCGATCAGTTAAAAGTATAGTAATAGCTCCAGCCAAAACAGGTAAAGATAATAAGAGAAGAATAGCTGTAATTTTTACAGATCATACAAATAAAGGAAGCCGTTCAAACTGTATTCCACGTCAACGTATGTTAATAATAGTTGTGATGAAATTTACTGCCCCTAAAATAGAAGAAACACCTGCTAAATGTAAAGAAAAAATTGCAAGGTCTACAGATCCACCAGCATGAGCTAAATTACCAGAAAGAGGAGGATACACAGTCCATCCAGTTCCCACCCCACTTTCTACTGCAGCTGAAGATAGTAATAATAATAGCGCAGGAGGCAGCAATCAAAATCTTATATTATTAAGTCGAGGGAAAGCCATATCTGGAGCACCTAATATCAAAGGTACTAACCAGTTACCAAATCCCCCAATTATTATAGGTATAACTAGAAAAAAAATTATAACAAAAGCATGAGCTGTTACAATAACATTGTATAGCTGGTCATCTCCTAAAAGAGCTCCAGGTTGCCCAAGTTCGGCCCGAATAAGAAGACTTAAAGCAGTTCCAACAAGGCCCGATCATATACCAAATAAAATATATAGTGTACCAATGTCTTTGTGATTTGTAGAAAACAATCAACGCATATTATAAAATATAAACTAAATTATTAGTTAAAATTACAATTCCACCCATTAGATTTATAACAACAATAAAAACCAATAAACTACTTTCTCTAAGTTTTAATTCTCTAATACCTCTTTTCTTAATATTTCTCAAGAAAACTGAAAAAAATAAACTTAAATAGTAAAAAAGACTTATTAAAGAACCTAAAATTAACAAAAATAAAATAGACAATCAAGGATTTCTAGTTCTTGTTAGGATCACCAACCACTTTGAGATAAATCCAAGAAGAGGTGGTAATCCCCCTAAAGAAAGAAGAAGTAACATAATACTTATTTGCAAAAACCCAGATCTTTTCAAATTATCAATATTTTTTATATTCCCTGAATCTCTTTTTCACAGGCTTGTAAATATACAGGCAGAAATTAGGATATAAATTATTAAATAGAATTTTATTGACCACTCGCTATGTAATAATGCAAATGTTATCCACCCTAAATGTCCAATTGAAGAGTATGCTAGTAAAGCTCGAACTTGGGTTTGATTTATTCCTCCGACACCTCCAATCAGGCTAGATCCCGCTCTAATTAAACATAAAACTAAAACCAAAAAATAAGATTCATTTAACTCTAACAAACATAATATCAAAAATAACGGAGCCAACTTTTGTCAAGTTGCCAATAATAAACAGGTAATTCAAGGCAAACCAGCTATAACACTAGGAAGCCAATAATGAAAAGGAAATAAACCAAGTTTAATACATAAGCCACTCACTATAACTAAAAAACCAAAAGTTCTAAATATACTTCTTATATTATAAATATCTCAAGTAAAAGATATATTAAATATTATTAAGCTACCAAAAATTAAAAAACTAGAACCTAAAGCTTGTACAATAAAATACTTTACAGCAGACTCTCTCTCTGATGTTCTTTTTTGGTATACTAATATAGGTAAAAACCCAATTAGATTGATTTCTAAGCCAGCTCAAATACCTAACCAATGAATTGAAGACAAAGACAATAAAGTTCCGGCTCCTATAACTGATAAAAATATATAACCAAAGGGGAGTGTTGAAAACATAAGAAAAAGGATAAAATTGAATTACCCAAAACAAAGTTAGCAGCCCTGTTTTACTCCAAGTTTTTTCTTTATTGTGCCCAATCTAATGATCCTTCATTTCATTCATGGAATAATCCTAAAATAAGAATTATTAAAAAAATAAATAAACTAAGTATCAGAGCTAAAGAGAATCTTCTGGTTATACTCACTAAAATAGGAAAAAGTAATACAATTTCTACATCAAAAATTAAAAAAATAATAGCCAATAAAAAGAAACGCATAGAAAAAGGAAGCCGAGCTGATTTAATAGGGTCAAAACCACACTCAAAAGGAGATCTTTTTTCACGATCCCTGATGGATCGTTTAGCTAAAACCCAACCAAGACCTATAACTACACACGATAACAATAATGCAATACCCGTATTTAAAAAACTACTTAACATTTTAGTATTAGAGACTTACATCCCATATTAATCAACATCAATGATTTCCGTTCATCCGGCGTAATACTTAGCATTAAAATACTGTTTTAAGCTAAATGAGTAACTTTCTTTACATTCTCCTAATTAACAGATAGGTGCCTCTACTTTGGCTTTCACTTATTAGAATATAAAGAAGGACTTTCACCCTCAAGATACGGGCCGAAACCATATGCAAATTTCTCGCTTTTTATACTATGACCTGAAAGTTTTATAAACTTGTTGCCTGAATGCAAATCAGATCTTTTACTATTAAAGTACCAAGTCTTCCTAGAGGCATAATTGCCGTTTTTAGATTAAAAATCTAACACTTATTAACTCAGTCATCTAAGACAATATGATACAAAACTACTTATGTTTTATTTTATTTTAACATCCTCATCAATAGATAGAAAGGTATAAAAACAACCAAACTACGTCAACAAAATGTCAATATCAAGCAGCAGCTTCAAATCCAAAATGATGACCGGTAGAGAAATGCTGTAACCAAACCCGAGCAAGACAAATTATAAGAAAAGTTCTTCCAATTAAAACATGTAAACCATGGAATCCTGTTGCCACAAAGAAACTTGATCCATACACACCATCTGCAATTGTAAAAGAGGCTTCATAATACTCTCTCCCTTGAAGGAAAGTGAAGTATACACCTAAAACTACTGTTGCAGTTAATCCTTGTAGTCCTCCTGGATTATCTCCTTCTATTAATCTATGATGAGCTCAGGTTACTGTTACCCCAGATGCAAGAAGAACCCCTGTATTTAATAAAGGTACCTCAAAAGGGTTTAAAGGAACAATCCCGGCTGGAGGTCAACAAGATCCTAATTCTGGACTTGGCGCTAAACTTCTATGAAAATAGGCTCAAAAGAAAGCGAAAAAGAAACAAATTTCTGATACAATAAAAAGAATTATACCTCAACGAAGACCTTTAGATACCTGGATTGTATGATAACCCTGAAAAGTAGCTTCACGAATAACATCTCGTCATCATTGTACTATTGTTATAGCAATTAAAATTAACCCTAGAGTTATAGTAATATAACCATACCCATGAAATCAGCCAGCTAAACCTGACGTTAAAAAAAGAGCACCCATAGACCCCGTAATAGGTCATGGACTAAATTCAACCAAATGGAATGGATTTCGACCCAT